AAAATTCTAAAGAATCAAAAAAATGGAAAAATTGGATCTATGTTCAACGGATCACACCTACCAAGAAAAAGTATTTTGTTTTGGTTCGACCTGTAGTCACATATGAAATACCCGATGGGATAAATTTAGCAACACTTTTCCCTCGTGATATCTTGCAGGAAAAGGATAATGTCCAATTTAGAGTTGTCAATTATATTCTTTATGGAAATGGCAAGTCAATTCGAGGAATTTATCACACAAGTATTCAATTAGTTCGGACTTGCTTAGTATTGAATTGGGACCAAGAACAAAATGGTTCTATAGAAGAGGTTCATGCTTCCTTTGTTGAGGTAAGGGCAAATGATCTAATTCGCGATTTCATAAGAATTGAGTTAGTCAAGTCCACTATTTCGTATACCGGAAAAAGGTATGATAGGGCAAGTTCCGGATTGATTCCCGATAATGGATTAGATTGCACCAATATCAATCCTTTTTATTCCAAGGCGAAGATTCAATCACTTAGCCAACATCAAGGAACTATTGGTATGTTGTTGAATCGAAATAAGGAATGCCAATCTTTGCTAATTTTGTCATCATCCAATTGTTCTCGAATTGGTCCATTCAATAGTTCGAAATATAACAATGTGACAAAAGAATCGGATCCCCTAATTCCAATTAGGGATTATTTAGGTCCCTTAGGCGCTATTGTACCTAAAATATCGAATTTTTATTCATCTTACCATTTAATAACTCATAATCAGATCGTGTTAAAGAAATATTTGCTACTTGACAATTTGAAACAGATTTTCCAAGTACTTCAAGTACTTAAATACTGTTTAATAGATGAAAATAGGAGGATTTATAATCCCGATCTATGCAGTAACATCGTTTTGAACCCATTCCATTTGAATTGGTGCTTTCTCCATCATGATTATTGTGAAGAGACATCGATCAAAATTAGCCTTGGACAATTTATTTGTGAAAATGTATGTCTATTTAAATACGAACCACACGTAAAAAAATCTGGTCAAATTTTAATTGTTAATGTCGACTTTTTAGTTATAAGATCGGCTAAGTCTTATTTGGCTACTCCTGGAGCAACTGTTCATGGTCATTATGGGAAAATCCTTTACGAAGGAGATACATTAGTTACATTTATATATGAAAAATCGAGATCTGGTGACATAACGCAAGGTCTTCCAAAAGTAGAACAAATCTTAGAAGTGCGTTCGATTGATTCAATATCGATGAACCTCGAAAGGAGAGTTGAAGGTTGGAACGAGTGTATACCAAGAATTCTTGGGATCCCCTGGGGGTTTTTGATTGGAGCTGAGCTAACCATAGCCCAAAGTCGTATCTCTTTGGTTAATAAGATCCAAAAGGTTTATCGATCCCAGGGGGTACAGATCCATAATAGACATATAGAGATTATTGTACGTCAAGTAACATCAAAAGTGTTGGTTTCAGAAGATGGAATGTCTAATGTTTTTTCGCCTGGAGAATTAATCGGATTGTTGCGAGCGGAACGAGCAGGGCGCGCTTTGGACGAATCAATCTGTTATCGGGCAATCTCATTGGGAATAACAAGAGCGTCTCTGAATACTCAAAGTTTCATATCCGAAGCAAGTTTTCAAGAAACCGCTCGAGTTTTAGCAAAAGCTGCTCTACGAGGTCGTATTGATTGGTTGAAAGGCCTGAAAGAGAACGTTGTTCTGGGGGGGATTATACCTGTTGGTACCGGATTCCAAAAATTTGTGCACCGTTCAAGGCAAGACAAAAACATTTATTTGGAAATCAAAAGAAAAAATCTATTCGAGTTGGAAATGAGAGATATTTTGTTACACCATAGAGAATTATTTTGTTCTTACGCGACAAACAATTTCCATGAGACAAATTTACATGAGACATCAGAACAATCATTTATGCGATTTAATGATTCCTAAGAGCGGATTCATTTTCACTTTAATTATCTTTTAACTATACTGGTCTGATTATTGATTTGGTAATAAATAAAATAAGTAATTAAAAAAAATTATGGTTTGTGCCGTGTATCAATGGTCAATCCCCGGTAGAAGGTTCCATCGGAACAATTATTTATTTCAAGGTACCTCGTCTCTTTGTTAATAATACGAAAAAGAAAAAACAAAAAGGAAGTGTGGGAAAAAATGACAAGAAGATATTGGAACATCAATTTGGAAGAGATGATGGAAGCAGGAGTTCATTTTGGTCATGGTACTAAGAAATGGAATCCTAGAATGGCCCCTTACATTTCTGCAAAGCGTAAAGGTATTCATATTACAAATCTCGCTAGAACTGCTCGTTTTTTATCAGAAGCCTGTGATTTAGTTTTTGATGCAGCAAGTAGGGGAAAAAACTTCTTAATCGTCGGTACCAAAAATAAAGCATCGGATTCAGTAGCATCAGCTGCAATAAGGGCTCGGTCTCATTTTATTAATCAAAAATGGCTCGGTGGTATGTTAACGAATTGGTCCACTACGGAAACGAGACTTTATAAGTTCAGGGACTTAAGAGCAGAAGAAAAGATGGGGAAACTCAACCGTCTCCCCAAAAGAGATGCAGCAATGTTGAAGAGAAAATTATCTACCTTGCAAACATATCTCGGTGGGATCAAATATATGACGGGATTGCCTGATATTGTGATCATCGTTGATCAGCAAGAAGAATATACGGCTCTTCGAGAATGTGCCATTTTGGGGATTCCAACGATTTGTTTAATCGATACAAATTGTGACCCAGATCTTGCAGATATTTCGATTCCAGCCAACGATGACGCTATAGCTTCAATTCGATTGATTCTTAACAAATTAGTATCCGCAATTTGTGAAGGTCGTTCTAGCTATATAAGAAATCGTTGATTATGATTAAGATTAAGAATAATAAAATTAGTTAATGTTAATTATTGGGCAACTCCATAGATTTATTGGATCGGTTACTTTTTTTTGAATTTTTTAAAATAGATAAAAAAAAAGAACTGGGGATATTGATATATATTATGATGTTATGTGATTTCTTGGTATCCTAAATATATGATTAATGATTCAAGTTGGTGAGTTGAGAAAGAAATGGTTGAATCAAACTAATTCCTTTTTTGAAGTTCAATTTCTATCAGAGGACAATATGAATGTTATACCATGTTACATTAAAACACTCAAGGGGTTATACGATATATCGGGTGTAGAAGTAGGCCAACATTTCTATTGGCAAATAGGAGGTTTACAAATCCATGCCCAAGTACTTATCACTTCTTGGGTCGTAATTGCTATCTTGTTAGGTTCAGCCATCATAGCTGTTCGGAATCCACAAACCATTCCGACCGACGGTCAGAATTTCTTTGAATATGTCCTTGAATTTATTCGAGACTTGAGCAAAACCCAGATTGGAGAAGAATATGGACCTTGGGTTCCTTTTATTGGAACTATGTTCCTATTTATTTTTGTTTCTAATTGGTCAGGTGCCCTTTTACCTTGGAAAATCATACAGTTACCTCATGGGGAGTTAGCTGCGCCCACGAATGATATAAATACTACTGTTGCTTTAGCTTTACCCACGTCAGTGGCATATTTTTATGCAGGTCTTACCAAAAAAGGGTTGGGTTATTTCGAGAAATACATCAAACCAACTCCAATACTTTTACCAATTAACATCCTAGAAGATTTCACAAAACCCTTATCTCTTAGTTTTCGACTTTTCGGGAATATATTGGCTGATGAATTAGTAGTTGTTGTTCTTGTTTCTTTAGTCCCTTCAGTAGTTCCTATACCTGTCATGTTTCTTGGATTATTTACAAGTGGTATTCAAGCTCTTATTTTTGCAACGTTAGCCGCGGCTTATATAGGTGAATCCATGGAGGGTCATCATTGACTAGTTTTCGAAATAGTCTTTTTTTTTAGCTTATCCCAATTCATACATGGTTCAAGATAATCTGCTTGGTTGGAGAACATAATAGATATAAATACGTATGAATATATGACCTAGAGTCGTAGGAGAGAAGATGAACGATATTACGGAATTGTAAAAAAAAAAAAGGATGGGTTGGGGAGGTCACACTAGATGTATGTAATGTCTATAAGTCCAGCCACTTTTTGTGTGGGTTTCGAGGAATGATTCTATAATCCGATTCAATATAAAATGTGGCCAGTTTACGTTATGGAAGAAAGAAATGTATATGTAATATGTATATGTAATATTAGATATTCACTAGTTATATAGTCCTATCTATATATAAATAGAAGTCCTTATGCCTTACCTATATACTAACTAACTATATATATATCTAACTATATGCTATATATATGTAATATATATATATATAGCAATATATATAGATAGCAATATATATAGCAAAATAAATAAAAAATATATATATATATGTATTGATATACATATTGATATCGTTATATTGATATATTGATATCGTTGATATCGATCATATTGATATCCATTGCATATATTGATGATTGCATATATTGATTTGATTGCAGTTTACTGCATTTAGATTAGATGGATTACAAGATAAGTCAAGTCCTTTCTTCTGTTTCATTTGTGATTGTGGATTGGATGAAAAAACAGATGAACTCAAGGATATAGAAGAGTAAAGAACGAAGGATGGAATGAAAGAATGGTTGGAAAGAAAAAAATGCAATAACTAGAGCCATATGTATATGGATTTACAAAAACTTCATCATGGGTAGAAACAAAAAACGAGATATCGAAGTAGTTCTGACGATTCAGTAATATTATCATTAGTTTTTAGTTACTCCGACCCAATAGATCTTAATGATCAAACTTAATGATAAAATTAAGTAATAATTTATTGGTTGATTGTATCATTAACCATTTATTTTTTTTTTTTGTGCGAGGAACTTACCATGAATCCACTGATTTCTGCCGCTTCCGTTATTGCTGCTGGATTGGCTGTAGGACTTGCTTCTATTGGACCCGGAGTTGGTCAAGGTACTGCTGCAGGCCAAGCTGTAGAGGGTATTGCGAGACAACCAGAA